AATTTAAGAGATTTTTCTTACATAAAAATTAACTCTTAATAACTAAAAAACCGAAATTGGGGAGGGTTTATAATATTATTAATAAAATATTGATAACCAAAACACATTAAATATTATAAAAACTGTCGAATAAACCAACCCCAAATTTCAGATATTGTAAGTAATATAAGTTTTTCCCCCAAATCCACATGTAATCAAAAATAATGAATAATAAAACACTATTATAAAATAAATAAAAATTATAAAAAACATTATTTTACTTATTGTAAATCTATTAACAATAATTATAAATTCGGACAAAAATGATAACGAAGGTGGCACAGAACTGTTAGATAAAAACACCATAGAAAGCACAATACTAAAAAATAGTCTAGAATTTATAAAACTATTAAAAAAATAAATTATACGTGTAGATCTAGAATGATAAAACTCACCAATTAAAAAAAATATTAAAGTAGAGGTGTAACCATGAGCCAACATTAATATTAAACCGGCAATTTTACCCCTTATTATTATTATTGACAACGACAATAATAAAAATCTTATGTGAGCAATAGAAGAATACGCTGCTAACGACTTTGAATCACTTTGAAACACACAACACAACGCTGCTAAAATTATACCAATAAATGAAATTACAATTCACGCATTGACATAAATAAAATTTAAACTACCTATTAAACGCAAAAAACCCGCAGTTCCTAACTTTAATAATAAACCCGCTAATAGTATTCTAGCAGTAGTGGGGGCCTCAACATGGGCTTTAGGCAACCATAAATGCAAAAAATAAACAGGAAATTTTATTATAAAAGTTAAAGTTAATAAAAAAAATATTTCTCATCTAATAAAAAAATCAAAATAACAAAAACTTAACATAAATCTACTTTTATAATAAACATATAAAAAAGGAAAAGAACACAATCTAGCATAAAACAACAAATAATACCCCGAATTAATTTTTTCAATTTGTATACCAAAACCCAAAATTATTACTAAAATTGGAAATAAAGATAATTCAAAAAATATATATAACATTAACATATTACTAGAAATAAAAAACATATAACAAATCAAAATTAACCCCCCACTTAATAATAATAAATTATTATTTAACTCACTTATTATAATTAATCCATAAATAAATAATATTATAAAAATTAATAATACAAAAACGTACGAATCAACAAAAAAAAACACACCCAATCAGGAACTTTGAATAAAAAATTTTAAACTTAATAGCAACAAAAACACAAAAAAAAATACAGGGTAAAAAAAAAATAACAATCTTATTATTATTATTACAATTACTATCATTATCTGACAATTACAAGTTGTCAATTTTATTATTAAACTACAATAGTAATAAGATCATCAATAAACAAACACAAATAAAAACAACCAAACAACATCAACAAAATGCCAATACAAAATAGCAAATTCTAAGCCTAAATGATGATTGTAATTAAAATGTGATTTTAACAAACGTAATAAATTAAAAGCTAAAAACAACCCCCCGCACAGCACATGAATTCCGTGAAAACCAGTAGATAAATAAAAAATTCTACCAAACACACCATCGGAAATTGAAAATCTAGCCTCTATATATTCTATTAACTGAATTATTGTAAAATATAAAGCCAAAACACACGTTAACACTATACTATTAGTACACGACTTATTTCTTAACAACCTGTGATGAGCTCAAGTTACAGTGACCCCTCTCCTTAATAAAATAATTGTATTTAATAAAGGAACTCCAAACGGATTAACTAAATGTAAACCCACTGGCGATCAACTTTCTCCCAATTCATGAGCAGGGACCAAAGCCGCATCAAAAAAAACTCAAAAAATTCTGAAAAAAAACATAAATTCCCTAAAAATAAACAACATTACCCCAAACTTAAACCCATCTATTACAAAAAAATTGTGATAACCACTTAGACCTTCCATTCTAATATCTTTACCCCAAACAAATGCAATAAACAACACGGTAAACAAACTTACAATTAAAGGTAATACAAAACCATACTTAAAAAAAATAACAAATGAGCTGGTCAGCCCCAAAGAAGAAAAAAACATAAAATAAGCATAACTAGATAAACTTAAAATATGAAAATTATGTATGATAACACACCCTAATCTTTAAAATCTAAATTTAACATATTTAATATACTATGTGTGTAAACAAACAACTTTTTATTAAAATAAAACACCAAAAATAAAATTATAACTAAAAAAAAATAAATAATTGAAAAAATTGAACTAAGAAGTGTAAAAGGTTCTTCTACTACACACTGACCCAACCAACTTAATACAACAGATGAAATAATAAATGAATATACTAAATATTTGTTTAATTTATTTAATACAGAAACATAATTATTAATTAAAACAAATAAATAAAAACACAAAATTCTTATTAATAACGCCACTACACCCAACACTTTATTAGGAATAGCACGCAAAATAGCATAAGCAAACAAAAAATACCACTCGGGTACAATGTGAACCGGCCTTATTATAGGATTAGCTTCAATATACATTTCAGGATCACCCAATCTAAACGGTTTGTACAAAACAAAAATTACAAACAAAAACCAAAAAATTAAATTATATATATCTTTATTTCAATATTCTGGCCCAAAACAAACTTTATCATAATCACCGTGGCAATACAAAATTGACGTACTGCCTGTACTGTGCAATAACATCAAATGTAACACAACCAACACTAACATACCCCACGGTAACAAAAAATGCAAAATAAAAAAAAATTTTAAAGTAGCCCTAGTCACACCAAACCCCCCTCAAATTCACATTACAATTATTGGACCTCAAATTGGAATAACTCTTAATAAACTTGTAATAACAACCGCGGCCCAAAAACTTATTTGTGCTCACACCAATACATATCCTATAAACGCCTCTATTATAATTAACAAATAAATAGTTAATCCGGAAACTCAAACCTTTTTCAATCGGTAACTAACTATAAACAACGCTTTAAAAATATGCAAATATAAAAAAATAAAAAATAAACTGGCCCCGTTAGAATGAAAAATACGAAAAAATCAACCATAATTAACATTATATATAATATATTGAATTGCACTGAACGCAGCAAATCCGTCAGCCACATAATAAAAAGCCAAAAAGGTACCTGTAAAAATTTGAAAAATTAAAATTATACCCAATATTCTCCCAAAATTTCACCCAATTGTTAATCTTTTACTTGAAGGCAAAGTTACAATTAATGAATTAACAAAATTTAATATATTATTATACCTTTTTATCATCTTTAAAATCTTAACTTCTTCAAAGTCATATTTTAATTAAACTACAAAGATATTTTTGTAATAATTACTAATGCACCAAAAACAATTATTTTATATAAACTAATTACAACTAATTAAAATTATTCTTTAAACCTTAATAATTAAAATGTTTATCATTTTGAACCGTAATCAAACATAGTAAATCTATTTAACATTTTATACTTTTTATTTCACCCTTAGAACTTTACCTTATCAAGATAATATAATAATTTTTACTAATGAAATAAACTAATAAAACAATTATAAAAGGCGTAAATATATAAATAATTTTGCTATAATTTAAACTATTATTAACAAAACTAACACTTAAATTAATTAACCAAAAACTTAAAGATAAAATTGACAAAAACATTAAAAACAAAATTACAAGCACCCACGACCTATCAACTTTTAAAATTTCTAATAAAGAAAAAATTTTTACAAAAAAATTTACAGTAAAGGGCAAATTTATAAACACTAACGTAGTTTCTCAACTAATATATTGAAAATTAAAATTAAATTTAGGAATTATAATTAATATCAATAACATATAATAACAAAAAATTATAATTACATTAATTACTGAATAAACCACACCCAACAACAGCCAATTAAATGACTCAGTGGAAGACAAAATTAACAAATTTTTATAAGTTTTTGTCAAAAACATTTGAACTAAACAAAACAACAAACCCATAAACAACAATAAAACAACTTTTACAATTACTAAATTTACCAATACCAACAAAAAAGGCAACTTTTGAAAAGTCAAAAATCATATTAAATTAAATCCATACACCCCGTTAGTGACACTAAAAATTCAAAAATGCAACGGAGCCACCCCAATTTTTAATATTAAAATTAACAATTGCAAATAACCAAATGTCAATATTAAAAATATTAAACCTAAACTTTCTTGCAAAATAAAATAATTAAAAATACTATTAAAACTTAATAACATTTTATTTAACATGACAAAAACAATAGTTATTAACAAAAAAACTCTTCACCACAGCATTACATTGTGCACTATAATTGTTAATAAACTTACAGCAAAAACAACAACTATTAAAAAAAATAACAAAAACGGGCAGGTTACCCTAAAACAAATTTAGAAGACTTGTATTAAACCCATTAGTTAATTTTTTATCTCTTGCGCTTAAAACAAACACATTAATTATGCTACATTAACTTATATATTAAAATTTGTTACCCTTTTTTTTTTACTTTAAACTACACAACAATTTATTTAAATTAATTAAGATGTGAAAACACATTTTTAGATTAAAAATCTAACACTTTAAATTTAAGTTAACATCTTATTCATTTAAATATAAATAAATAAGACGAGAAAAAATATAACTTTGAATAAAAAAAACAAAACATTCTATTATAATAGCAAAAACATTTAACCACAAATATTTATCACCCAAATAATTTTCTATAGCCCTATAAAGCATTACTGTAATTAAATGACCCACTATAATATTAACAGTTAACCGCACAGTTAAAGCCAAAGGTCGAGAAAACTCACTAACAATTTCAACTAACAGTATTCTAAAAGTTTTTAAATACCTGCCACCCCCCTTACTTATATAAATTGAAAACTTTTCATTTGATAAAAAAGTCAACAAGGTCCTTAATCACGCTACCACAGCATACACAAAAGTAAATTCAATTATCCCGCAAGGACAAAACGAATAAGTAAAATAACCACCAAAACAACAAACCAACAAAACAATAAAAGTAAAAAAAGAAATTACACTTCTTAATGGTAAACTTTTACTATAACTAAACACATCAATTAAATTACTAAAAAAATTTTTTACAATTAAAATTATTATTCCTTCTTTAAAATACAACAAATACTGTAAAACAAATACAAACATAAAAATATCTAATAAATAAACCTGATTAATATAAAAAAATAACAAAAAAAAAGCTTAAAACAATTAACGACACAGGTAAAAACTTAAATCAGAACATTATTATTATTTTATCATAACGAAACCGAGGATAAGCTCTTCGAATAAAAATTATTAAAGAAAACACAAAAAATCTTATCAACAACGAAAAATTAAAAAACAACGACGAACTTAAAACTCTAAAAAAAATTAAAACCCCATACTCTCTTAAAAATAACAAAACAAAACCCACACTACCGTACTCTACATTGTAACCGCTAACTAACTCTCTTTCACCCTCGGCAAAATCAAAAGGAGCACGATTAAGTTCTGCAATTATTATAATTAAAAAAGGTAAATAAATTAAAATTAACCTTATATTATTTCTATAACTTAACATTAACACATTAAACTGAATTATAATTACTAAAATATACAAAGAAAAAGCAATTTCATACGAAATACTTTGTCTACAGGCCCGCAGTGCACCAACAGTACTATACTTAGATTTACTTACCACCCCACTAATTAAAATAGCATAAACCGAAAATCCCATTAAACACAAAAAAAACAACAAACTATATTCAAAACTTATAAAATCAAAAAAATAAGGCAAAACTCATCACTCTAAATACATAATAACAAAAGCTACACCAGGCACAATTAAAAAACTTAAGTCTGATGAACTTAAAGGCATTATCTGTTCCTTTTTTAACAATTTTACCCCGTCCAACAACGCTTGTAAAACACCTATAAATCTAACTTTGGTGGGACCTAAACGATTTTGACTCCCCCCCAATAAATGACGCTCGTACAAAGTAATAAAAGCCACACTTTGCAAAATAAAAACTATTATTAATAACACTATCAATAAAATCAAAATCAACAAGATTATAAAACTTTAAATTTACAATTTAATATTTTAAATAAACTACAATCTTTACTTTTTTATATTTTAATTTTATTTTTTAAATTTCACAATACAAAAAAATTTAAGAGTAATCCTTTTGATTAACAATCAACAATTCTACCATAAACTAACTCCTATAAAAATAACTTAAATATCTATATTACTAAATTACTAAAATTAAAAAAATCACGAGCATTACTCAACATTTGTTTTCAAAACAAATTTTATGATTTAAATATTAGATTAAGGTTCCCCTAAATCTACTTTACTACAACTTACTCCCCTGGGGGCAATTGATGGATGATTTGTACCATTATTAAATAATCTTCAAAAAACCATTAAAATTTTTTTACTGTCTTTTACATTTTCAATCAAATCTCACATTTAATATCCACAAATTATATTAGTGTAGGTCAAATTTAACTTTTTTATTAACTAAATATATATCTATTTTTATAATTTAAAAATTTATATTATATATCTTAAATACACAATAAACGATCATACATAAGCCAAAAAAAATAGTAAGCAATGAGGGTTCTCAATTATTACTCAACCTCCAAAGATAATTTAATTAATCTGCCAATATTTTTTCAGTTTAAATACAACTTTACTTCTGCACTTTTAAAATTTGTCTACTTAGGTACTAATCTAATTCGTTTACCAAAACTTATAATTATAAACATTTTTATTATAATAATTATAATTTAACCTAAAATAATTAAAATCTATCTATAATATTTATAATTAACCAAAAATAAAGTTTAAATTTAACAAGCCTAGCCGATTATTCTGGAACAAGTATTATACAAACAATTAATTGCCGGGGTAAAATAATATTGCCCACTAAACAAATTAAAATTAAATAATGTCATTATAATAAATTATTAAACCATAATCAAATTTTAATTCCATAAAAGCTTACTTTAATAAAACAAGATAATAAACCCATTTATTGAAAATAAATTATACTAATTATACTAATACCTCGTAAAACACTAAAACTTTCAAAATTTTTATAATAATTGACTTATAGGTAAAATTTTTAATTTTGAAAATTAATAGTTTAACTTAACTTACTCCTATCTTAAAACAAACAATAATCATTACCATAAAATTTTATATTACCTACTATAATTACCAAACCCAGAATTCTAGAAATTACTGAAAAACACATAAAATAAAAAAATATTGAACTAAGAAACATATTAACAAATTTTATAAATAAACTTATTATCATAAACTCTAAACCAATTAAAATAAAAATTAAACGATAAGACTTAAAAAATAAAATTATCAATCTAATAAACAAAAACATAATTAAACTTTACGCAAAGCCCCAGAAAAACTCAAAAAATAACTAGTAAAATTTATAAAAAATAACAAAATTAACACTACAAAAACTAAATAACCCCAAAACAATTTATAATAAATTACATTTAAATTTAATCTTTTATTTAACATTACAAACAACAATCAAACATTACACACAGTCAACAACAAAGTAAACATTACTAAACTTACACTTCTTTTGCCAAACCTTGACAACCTAGAAAAATAAACCAAAATAACAAAAATCCCCCTTAAAAACAACATACTAATAAAATAAGAAAATCACACGTTAATACCAAAAGACATCACCGGCACCAAAGTTAATATAGACAAAATTAAAAAAAACCTACTTTTTATTGGATCCATATTAATATAACTTATTAACGAACTTAATAAAGAAATTAACAACAAACAACTTAACAATAGAATTTTATACCCAATTATTGTAAATAATTAATTCTTACTTAAACTAAAAATTCCAAAATCAGTAAAACTTCTTAATAACCCAAATATTATATTTTTATTAATAAACTAATTACTGCAAACCACATTATTAATAATAATAACTAATATACACTAATAAAATAAATTCCATATAATTATATATATTAAATATTATACTAATAAAATAAACCCCATATAATATTACCAGATTATTAATGTTAATAATAAATAACTAAACACTTTCATGTTTAGTCTTTTTTTGAATTATTTAATATTATTTATAATATTAAATAATTATATTTAATATTGTTTATAATATAAATATTATAAACAATATTAAATATTAATATATATATATATTATATAAAAGTATTATAGTATATATATTATTATATATTAATTAAATTCAATTTTAAAAAAATTAGAGAAATTAAGAACATTTTAGAATCATTATTTTGTGAATGCAAACCACATATTTTATCACTTAAATTAAGATCCCACAATAATAAAAAAATAAAAAATAATAAAAAAATCAAATTATTGTGCTTAAAAGTTCTTATATAGTAATTTAAAACATAACTTAGCAAATTTAAAACATTAAAACCTTTATAATTTGTTACGTTTAATCACAAATCAACAAATTTTAAATTTTTAACTTTTACAATTACATTTTTAGCTAAATAATCTACTAAAAATTTATAAATTAACTCTTTAATTAAAATTTTAAACACCCAATAAACAAATATTAATAAAAAAAAAATATAAAATAAAGGGGTAAATAAATCTAAATACAAAAAAACAGTGGGTACAGTAAATAAATTAATATTTAATCATCATAAAAATAACACCGACAACAACACTAAAACTAAGCTTAAGAAATTAATCACATAAGAAGAATTAAAATTAAAAAACGTTTTAATACTATTATGAAACAAACTATTTCAAAGTCGATAACTATAACCAAAAGTTAAAAATACTGAAACAAAAAACAAAACATTTAATATTAAATAATTATTATTAAAAAAAAATATTTCCAAAATTAAATCTTTACTTACCATCCCACTAGAAAACATTAATCCACACAAGCACAATAAAGTAATTAACAATTGTATTTGAACAAACATAGGAAATAACCCGTTAAATCTATAATTACGCCCATCCTGTTGACTATTACTCCCGTGAATAATATAACCAATTTGTATAAATAAACAACTTTTGAACAACGCATGACTAATTAAATGTACAAAAGTTACAAAACTTAAACCCATACCTAATGTCAACGTTGAAAACCCTATTTGTGACAAAGTCCTTAATGCCACCACTTTTTTTATATCCTCCTCAACTAAAGCAGTTACACTAGAAAACAACATGGTAAATAAACCAATTAACAACAAAATTAACATTAAATTATTATTTAACAAAAAATTTGAAAAATTCATTAATAAAATCAAACCAGCTGTTACCAAAGTTCTTCTATGAACCAATGAACTTACAGGGGTGGGCGCACTTATTGCTTTAGGTAACCACCTTCTAAAAGGAAACTGCGCACTTTTAGTAAAAGAAGTTAATAATAACAAAATTAAAACAGACATTGCAACAAACTGAATAGACAAAAAATAATAACTATAAAACAAAAAACTCCTAAAAAACACAAATAAAAAAAAATCTCCCAATCGATTAGTGAGCGCAGTATTTATGGCCCCCGAATTACTATCTCAATTATTATAAAATAAAACTAAAAAAAACCTAGAAATTCCCAAAATATCTCATCTAATTAATATTAAATACACATTATTACTATAATTTAACATAAACATTCTACCAACAAAAATTAACAATATAAACAAATAATAATTAAAATTTAACTCCCCGTTTAAATAATAAGTGCTAAAAACCAAAACCCTTAAAGTTACCAACCTTAAAATTAATGAAAACAATAAACTATTAAAATAAAAATTTAATTTAAAAGATAAAAAATCCCACTCCATTACATATAAACTTAACTTTAACCTAGGAATAAAATTAATAAACATTAAAAATAAAAAAAAAGTTAATCTAATAAAAAAAACTAAAACATTAATTAAAACTTTACACAAATCAAATAAGTTTACCATATCACCATTCTATATAAAAACCCACCACAATAAATATTATTAAAATTAAAAAACTTACTAACGAACTTAAATCTACCACTAACACCCCCACTAACATTACAATTTCTAAATCAAAAACTACAAACATTAATATTACAATAAAAAAATGAATTCTAAAAGAATTATGAATTTTACCAATTCTTATAAAACCACTTTCAAAAGTAGAAACTTTTAACAATTCAATTTTTTTTGACCTTAATAAAAAATTAACACAGTATAAAGCTAACAGTAAAAACACTGCAACAATAGACACAATTAATAATACAAGTATAAAAATACAAATTTTATAAAGTTATTAACTTTTACAATTTTCCTTTCGTACTAATTATTTTAAAATTATAATAATTGTCAAGATAAACAATTCTATCTCGCAATGAATTAAACTAATATCATGTTAAGTTAAATAAAAGAAGAACAGTCTTAATAATTAAATTTTCTCCTTTTTTAATAAACTTAAATACAACATCGATGTAAAACTTATTTTACTATACGCACTAGATTTAATATGATTTTCTGTTAACTCTGGAGTAATTTCTAAAATTATATTATAGAATAAAAATTTATCTAAAATTCTGCCCTAGAAAACTTTGTTGCCCAATTTAATGTATAACAAAAAAAAATTTCCAAAGACTTATCTTTGTACAATTATTATTATATTTTTTTATACATAAAAAAATTCATAAATAAAAACAAAAAATAATTAACCATTAACTTCATTCATACTGGAACCCAATAAAAGCACTAATTATTTTGCTACTTTAATGTCCTCACGCTAAGACTGCCGTTAAATCTATCACAGGGCAGAAGCAAACTTTAAATAAAAGTCTAAGTCTTTAAAAAACATTTGATTAAATTTTTAATTTTCTGTTTATATTATATAAAAAAAAATTATTAATTTTATATACTAATATAATAATATTTAATTTATTATAATATTAATAAAATTATTAAAACATATTAATTTACTTATTTTTAATAAAAAGTTATAAAACTTAAAATTTATAATACTTTAACTTATATATTTATAAAACAATTTTACAAATTTATAATTTTCTAATAAATTTACTAAACACAAATATAATAAAAGTCGACTTTTCAACCCTAAATTATGTTTTTTTTATTATGTAACAATAAAACAACCACAAATTCAACCTTTTATTTTTATTTTTTGTTAATACAAAATTTTTTATTAATGATATGCAATACCAAATTATTTAAAAATAACAATAATAGCTAATTTTCTTTTATACCACAAATAAAAATTTTTTAATAAACTAAATAGCTTAACTTATATTTAAATAACATCAATTTTTAAAATTATTTATTAAAGTAATTTCCAACGCAATAGGTATGAATCTGTGATTTGCCCCACAAATTTCAGAACATTGCCCGTAAAAAACTCCCACAATAGGAAAACTGTAATTTAATGTTCTTAAAATACCACTTATAGCATCTAACTTAATTGACAATCTTGACAACGCCCATGAATGAATAACATCAGCGGATGTAATACAAAATCGTACATTAATATTATTAGGAATTACACAACGATTATCAACCTCCAATAAACGAGGCTCGCCTAAATTTAATTGATCCAACGACTTTATATAAGAATCAAATTCCAACCCCGGTACATCCCTAAATTCATATCTTCAATATCATTGATGACCTGTAACTTTAATAGTTAAATTACTATCTAAATTTATCAAACCATAATAATATAATAAACTTAAAGAAGGAATTATTTGCAATAACAAAATTATAGTAGGAAAAATTCTACAAAGCAATTCACCAAATTGATATTCAATTTTTTTACTTTTAAAATACAACAAATTAATAATTAAATAACCAAACAACAACACAACAAAAATTAACACACCAAGTAATAAACTACAATTAAATCTATGAAATCAATCCATATAACTAGCAAACAAACTATTAGAAAAATTTAAATTATAACCCTGAAAATAATTATTAATTAATTCTTAATCCTGTTGATTGGAAATCAACCGTACTTTATTTATACTACAGAACTGTTATTAAAGTTATTTGCCAATTCATTGACAATGAAATATACTTAATTATACTAAAACTTTATAACAAGATCACCTTTAGGGTATGAACCTATCAGACTAAACTTATCCTATCTTATTAATAAACATTAAAATTTAATTATAAAATTATTTAATTTAATAAATTTAAAACTCTTAAACCTTTTAATTTGCAATTAAATATACTAAAATATAATAATAGAGTTTAACACTTTAAAATAGAACTACTAAAATAAATATCAGATTGATAACTATGACCAAAAACATAACTTCTATAACTGTACTCGGGGCTAGAATTTACAAAATTATCAATTATTACCAAACGATAGCTAAAAAAAGATTCAACTAAAACATATAAAAACAAAAACAAAGCAAATACACTAATTATAGAACCATAAGACGACAACACATTTCAAACAGAATAAACATCGGGATAATCCATATACTTACGAGGAAAACCGTGCAAACCGGCAAAATGCAAAGGAAAAAAAGTTAAATTAACACCAAAAAACATTAAAAAAAATACTGCACTTATTATTAATTTATCATAAACATAACCAGTTATAAAACTTCATCACAAACTAATACCTGTAAAAATTCCAAACACCGCACCCAACCTTAACACATAATGAAAATGACTAACCACATAATATGTATCGTGTAAAATAATATCTAAACTTGAATTAGACAAAATTACCCCAGTCAATCCACCAATAGTAAATAAAAAAATAAAACCTATTACTCACAACAACAATGGCTGAAAATTTATTTTTATACCAAACAACGTAGCCAACCAACTAAACACTTTAACCCCTGTGGGTACCGCAATTACCATAGTAGCCGCCGTAAAATACGCCCGTGAATCCAAATCCATACCGACAGTATACATATGGTGTGCCCACACCACGCAACCAATTAAACCAATACTTAAAATAGCATAAACCATACCTAAAGACCCAAACACTTCTTTTTTACCAGTTAAATATAAAGACGACTGCCTAATAATACCAAAAGCAGGTAAAATTAAAATATAAACTTCAGGGTGACCAAAAAATCAAAACAAATGTTGATAAACCAAAGGATTACCACCTGTCCTTGGATCAAAAAAAGAAGTATTTAAATTACGATCAGTTAACAATATAGTAATAGCCCCTGCCAACACAGGTAATGATAAAACCAACAAAAACACCGTGACAAACACCGTCCAAACAAACAAACTTATATGCTCTAATGAAATTGAACTTCTCCGCAAATTTTTAGTAGTGCACATAAAATTAATACCCCCTAAAATAGAACTTAACCCCGCGCAATGCAACCTAAAAATAGCTAAATCAACCCTACTACCTGGATGTCCCAGTGTTCTTAAAGGTGGATAAACCGTTCATCTAGTCCCACTACCCATATCTACAAAACCAGAATCTAAAATTAAAAACATAGCAGTAGGTAATAACCAAAATCTTAAATTATTTAATCGAGGAAACCTTATATCAGGAGCCCCCAACATTAAAGGTAACATTCAATTACCAAACCCCCCAATTATACTAGGTATAACCATAAAAAAAATTATTAAAATAGCATGAGCGGTAATAACTCTATTATATAACTGACCGTTACTTAACAAAACCCCAGGCTTTGCCAACTCTAACCGAATAATTAACGACAACCCAGTGCCAACTATACCCGACCATAAACCAAACAAAAAATAAAGTGTGCCAATATCCTTATGATTAGAACTTTCTAACCAAACAGACAACCCACCTTGATACTTTTTATATATATTAAT